CGATTCTTAGTTTTCGGATCGGTTGTAAAAAAGATTCTTCAATATTGTTTTGATTCTTTAATTTAAAATATTGTTTTGAATTTGATGGGCTAAAATTTAAAAAATCCTCATTCTGCTCTTGCTTTCCAAAAAAATACTCATCCTCTTCTTCCTTTACATTGATATCTTTATTTTCACTAAAATTTGGATTTATATTCAAATTAAAAAGAAGTAATTTGCTTGGGATAAACCAAGGTTTCTTTTTATATTTATCATAAAGTATCACAAACTCTGGAAAGAAAACAACTTTCGGAGTCGATGTGAATCGATTTAAGATTAAGATTTTTTCATTCATTCCCATCCAATCAAAAAACATTACCATCCAATCAAAAAAGACCCTTTTGTATTTGTAATTGATTTCGGAATTTGAATGAATCGGAAGATAAAAAAGACCATTATTATGAATTTTATCCATTTTTTGGTCCTTATTAGGTTTAGGTTCAGCCTTAATTTTTTTTTTTATTTTACAAACCAAATATTTTCTATCTGAATTTTTTTCCATATATATAATATAACTTTTTCCTAGATAATTATTCATAGGAATATTCTTGAGTATGTTAAAAAATTTTTCTTTATTTCTGTTGGAATTTTCTTGGTTCTTATTTGTTTCTAATGATGATCTATAAATATAGGAGTTCTTATTAGTTTCAGAATGAATATATTTATATGATAAAAGATCATATCTATAGTTTTTTTGAAAATTCTCCTCTTTACTTGTTAATAAATATACTTTCGAATTTTGTTTTTCTTTGTAATCAACTAATGGGTCTTTTTCATAGGAATACCATTTGTTTAAATCTTTAGTTTGAGATGTATGGGATTGATTGATTCCATTTCTCCATTTTTGTGGGACTAATCTAGACCATGTAATCTGAGATAAATCGTATTGATAATCACCTCTTAACCAGTTTTTCCATGGATTCATTCCATAATTTGGAAGTTTCTTATGTCTTAATTCGGAATGAAATATTCCTTGCCTTCCAAAAAAATACTTTATTTCAGTCTTAAGAAAAAAAGACGGTCGATTATCTTGAAGAATAGATCTTAACTTATTAAAGTTAATAACTTGGCTTTGTGATAATTTAAAAAATACATAGTTTTGTGACAAGTAAGATAAGTTAAAAAAAATATGGGGCTTCCCCTTACTATTTATAAGATTATCAAAAGCCCTTTTTATAGTCATAGGCCAGATAAAGTCAATTTTATTTTGTTTTGTTTTATTAATGCTTTCTTGATTTGTTTTATTATTGTAAATATATTTATCAAGAATTTTTTTTGTTGATGCGATAAAAAGTTGTAGAGCGATTCTGCGCATATTAATGATACATAGAAAAATATCTATGTATATTTTTTCAATGCAAAATTTAACTATTAATTGAATATTTTTTCTTTTAAATAGTTTCCCATTTTTTGGCGGTGATTCTCCATTTTTATTTTTTTTTATTCCTGGCCTTCCTTTTTTTTTCCCTTTTTTCATTATTTCTATTTGATTTATGATTGTGCTTCTTCTATCAATCCTATTTTGCATTTCTTCTTCCGCCTGTGAATAATTTGTCCAACCTGTAGATCGAATTTGACTAACTGATTCATTAATTATCTGATTGCTGATTATAGAATCCTTTTCTTTTTTAGTTTCACTTGATTCATATATTTCTCTCGGTATAACTAATGGAATTGTCTTTCCTTTGAAAAGTTGTTTTCTTATTCGTTTTACAAATAAAAATGCTTTTGCTTCTTTCTTTGTTATTTTTTTAAAAACTCTTCGAACTCTAAAATTTAATTTTCTGAGTTCGGCTTTAAAGTCTATATCTTTAAAAATGGGTTCAAAAAAGGAAGGTGTTTTTCGAGGAGGACCAAAAGGATATTCCATTTCCATTCCGAAAACTGTTAAAAAACAAGAATCAAAATCATCTTGTTTCTTTAGATCTCTCTTATAGAGTCGTCGCTTAGAGCTGTGCCAAGGTTTCAAATGAAAAGGATATAGGATTTTTATCTGAAAACCTTCTTTTAACCAATTTTTAGGAAAATCTTTTTTGTAGAATTGAATACCATTCAAGCTGCATCTTAAATAAATTTCTCTATTCCAATCTCGGAAATCCTCATACCATTCCGGAGATTGCCCTAATAAAATACGGCCGATATTCTTAGCTATTATCAATAAGGGGAATTTAATATATTTTCTAAAAATTGCTTGAGCTATTAACAGAATACTTCTTGTTTTTTGTCTATGTGGAATGTTATCCCATATTTCTATTCCCGTTGCCTGGTAGTTTTTTTTTATTCGAAATTCTTGATCTAAAATTTCTAATTCTGACTTTACAGCCAACCAATCTCTAATATTAGAAAAAAGTTTCATTAGGTCGGATATAGGAAAAGGAAAGTTTTCCATTTTTTCGAAAAAAAGCGGGGAATGGGCATTTCCTAGAGACGGTCCCCAAATAACCACTTTACGCCTTTGAGT